GAGACCCGCCAACAGTCAAGTCAAGTAATTAGTGAACCTATGAGAGATACTTATCATTAGTTTCTTTCTCTTCTATCTCGCATTTATCTAGTTTCTTTAGTTATTCACTAGAGCAATTATGATCTGGAAGTCGATCCAGGGCAAGTGTTCGGATCTATTATGACATAGTCTCAAGGCGCTCAATGGACCTTTAGGGCCAGGGGTTTGAATTAATGCAAAAAGAATTTTTTGCGCAACCTAGTATATTCTTATATTAAAATTAAAAAAAAGTTTCTAGCTGAGACTGCTTTATTGTATGTTTTGCTTATGTTTTGCTTTACATAAGACATATTACTCTATTCCAAATCAGGCACGAGGTCACTAGTCATTACTAAGATAGATTCCAGGATCTATTCTCTATTTTAGGCATTCAAAGGTATCTTTTTTTTTTTTTTTATTTGTTTTAATAACAAAAATAGAAAATTCTCTACTGTTTATATCTGGGTAGCCTTTATTCCTATGAAATACCATGAAATAACAGACGAAAGGGGACGATCTTAGAAGGGGTATAATGAAATTCATGAAATTCTTTGATTGGTTCTTCCCAGAGAACCAATCTGTTTTATTTGACTGATAGGGATAACAAACAATTAATTATAACAAATTTATTAAAAAATTTGTTATAATTAATTTTATATATTATAAAATATATAATTGGATTCTTTTTTATTTTCTCTATTTATTATATATTTAATTTCTATTTATTATATATTTAATTATTATTTAGTTAATTTTTATTTTCTAGATTGATTAGAATATAAATAATATATTTTCTTAATATATTCTATTTCTATTCTATTTATATATTATTTTCTATTTATATATATATATATATTTTCTATTTCTATATAAATATAGAAATTTTCTATATAAATAGAATATATAAGCAAGAAATAGAAAACTATAACAAATGCTAAAAAAAAAATACTAATAAGTAATAAATACTAAAAAATACATAAATACTAAAGTAAAGATAAAGATATAAAGAGAGCGCTCTTATCTTATTCGAAACGCCTTGTGATCTTCAACCAATTCTGCGCTTCAATATAATTTCCGGGAGTAAGCGCTATGGCTTGTTTCCAATACTCCGCGGCTTGATCGAACCAAGCCTCCGCAATTTCAGAATCTCCCTGCCGAATGGCCTGTTCTCCTCGGTCAGAATAGGCGAGCAAATTCCTTCCATTAGAACCGTACTTGAGAGTTTCCTACCTCATACGGCTCGGCAGTCAATTCTTTTGGTGTCCCATTTTTTCTCGAGTTAACCAAAAAAGGTTAATTCCATGAGTTTCAAACTTTCATTTTGATTAATAAAAACAATCCGTTTTATCTTTTCTCCCACCTTCAGAAGAATAAATTGTAGGCATTCTACTATCGTTATAATTTTCTGAAAGGTAACTATCTCGGTTTTATCTATATATAGAATCTTTGAAAAAGACCTTCCCTCATAAGAAAGACTTACTATCTTTGGGATTTGATACTACACCGCTGCTCAATACTTTAGGGGATCGACTCTGTTACATAAGTTGATTCCTAACTTATGTCTCATATTCATATTATGAGATATGTAAGCAGTTCTTATTGTATCGGCCAAAAATCTCGCTAATTGATCTTTACGATGCTTCCTCTATCAATTAGATCTGTTATCCATAGAAGCAAGTATCTAGGCATATTTTTTGGTTCATATTTTGACTTCTATGAAGTTACTTTCTTTGCTACAGCTGATAAAAATCGTTGTTTTGGACGATGCATATGTAGAAAGCCTATTTCTAGTCAATTTCTAGTAAATTTTGTTCTTTTTTTTGTTCTTTCTATAGTGGAGATAGTCGCACGTAATGACAGATCACGGCCATATTATTTAAAGCTTGTGGTAAGAAAGGATTTCGTTCTAGTGCCCGAAAATAATATTCCAAAGCTTTTGTGTGTTCTCCGTTACTTGTGTGAATAAGGCCTATATTATAGAGTATATAACTTCGATCATAGGGATCAATTTCTAGCCGCATAGCTTCATAATAATTCTGTAAAGCTTCTGCATAATTTCCTTCGGATTGAGCAGACATTCGTTACGGTCGTCATTCAATTCAAAGAATCTCCGTTCCAGAACCGTACGTGAGATTTTCATCTCATACGGCTCCTCCCTTATGTGCATAATGAAAATAATACATAGAATAAAAAAGGAGTAAAATATTCTCATTATGAACTGAGCGGGGCTAGTGTTTTTACAAGAAATCTCTAGCCAACCTTCCTGCAAAAGATCTTTTCTTAACATCAAGCATGCTGATACTAGATAAAAATATTAAGTTAACTCCAACAATTTCTTTGTCCTCAATCTTCCTTAATTTCTCGGAATTAGTCACTTCAACAGTCTTCGATGGTTATACGGGTATCCAAAGTACGAACGAGATGGATGTTTGTTGTCCCAACCATTCTTCTTAGTTCCGATCCCAAAAAAGAAAAAGGAGAT